TTACAGATGAATGTACAAAAGGAGTTTCATTCTGTAAACCGGAGACTCAACATTGCTATCACAAGAGTTGAAAAACCTTATGGACAACCTAATATTCTTGCAGAATATATAGCTTTACAATTAAAAAATAGAGTTTCGTTTCGAAAAGCAATGAAAAAAGCTATTGAATTAACTGAACAAACGGATACAAAAGGAATTCAAGTGCAACTAGCAGGCCGTATCGACGGAAAAGAAATTGCACGTGTCGAATGGATCAGAGAGGGTAGAGTTCCCCTACAAACAATTCGCGCTAAAATTGATCATTGTTCCTATACAATTCGAACTATTTATGGAGTATTAGGTATAAAAATTTGGATATTTGTAGACGAGGAATAATCGACCTTGTCTTCCCACTCTGCCCAGTGATAAAACAAAAAATGACAAACTCTTTCATTCGTTTTCCGTTAAAAAAAAAAAATGAACAATTATAATTCTATAAGGTTAAATAAAAATTCGATTGATCATTTGGTATAATTGCTATGCTTAGTGTGTGACTCGTTAGTTTTTTTTATAGTTTCAAGTTGGGATTCAAAAAAAAAATAAACTGACCCCCGCTATAAACTTTGTAATTATATAAAATAAACTAATAACCAACTTATTGCTTCGTATTGTCGAGATCCCAAGAAACAGTCACTATATGAATGAGTGGATCTATCATATGGTTGTAGCAACTGAAATTCTTTCAAGAAAAAATAAAATAAATCTGATTATGGGTTGTAAAGCAAAAAAGAAAAATAAGGGATGTGGATAAATGGAAGGATGATAGAAAGAAAGAACAAAAATATCAATGATATATGATTCCAATATGTATGGTCTATGAATCACGTCATAAAAGGCAGTGTGATAAAGCATCAATACTGATAATCAATACTGAACTGATAAGATAATTAGAAATATAAGAATTTGTAAATGAAATAATTTTAAATAGAATAAAATAATAAAGAGCCTTCGGGTTAATAAAAACTGAGGAAATTGACTCGGGAACGAATTTTGTTGGAAGCTCCATTGCAAAGTTCAGACCTAACCATTAATGGAGAAGCTATGGGAACGACAGAACCTGTGACTGCATAGGATTCTATTGAAAACGAATCCTAATAATTCATTGGGTGGGATGGCGGAACGGACCAAGAAAAAATTGATTTATTCTGAAAGGTCATGAATTGAACCTACGAATGAAACAGGAAAGAGTAAATATTCGCCCGCGAAACCTCTATTTATTGGATTACAATCTTTTGTCGTAATTCGATAGAGGTAAAAAAAAAGGAAAGGATTCGTTATGTTATAAAAATAAAAAAGAGAAACATTACATTATCTATAAAGATACATAAATGTACACACACGTCTAGCTGTATTGTATATCTTGTATCTACATCTTCCTTCCTATGTAAGAAATTCAATATCAATAAAGGCCATTACTTGGTGTATTATCTATTAATGTGTACCTATTAATGTGTATCTATAATATTATTGAATTAGAATCCTTTCATTCGCGAGGAGCTGGATGAGAAGAAACTCTCATGTCCGGTTCTGCAGTAGAGATGGAATTAAGAAACAACCATCGACTATAACCCCAAAAGAACCAGATTTCGTAAACAACATAGAGGAAGAATGAAAGGAATATCTTGTCGAGGCAATCATATTTGTTTCGGCAGATACGCTCTTCAGGCACTTGAACCTGCTTGGATTACAGCTAGACAAATAGAAGCAGGGCGAAGAGCAATGACACGATATGCGCGTCGTGGTGGAAAAATATGGGTACGTATATTTCCCGACAAACCTGTTACAGTAAGACCCGCGGAAACACGTATGGGTTCGGGGAAGGGATCCCCTGAATATTGGGTATCCGTTGTTAAACGGGGTCGAATACTTTATGAAATGGGTGGAGTATCAGAAACTGTAGCTAGAGCAGCTATTGAGATAGCTGCGCGCAAAATGCCTATACGAACTCAATTTCTTATTTCAGGATAGAGATGTAGAACTAAACAAAAAGGGGTATTGGGGATGAAAAAACAACCGCAGGTTTATTTATTTCTGGACGGACAATATTTCTTTTTTTTTCTTTCTTTTGCATTGAAATAACAGATTGAAATAAAAATGATATGATTCAACCTCAGACCCTTTTGAATGTAGCGGATAACAGCGGAGCTCGAAAATTGATGTGTATTCGAATCATAGGAGCTGGTAATCACCGATATGCTCATATTGGTGATGTTATTGTTGCTGTAATCAAAGAAGCAGTTCCCAATATGCCTCTAGAAAGATCAGAAGTAATTAGAGCTGTAATTGTACGTACATGTAAAGAACTCAAACGTGAAAACGGTATGATAATACGATATGACGACAATGCTGCAGTTGTCATTGATCAAGAAGGAAATCCAAAAGGAACTCGAGTTTTTGGTGCGATCGCTCGAGAATTGAGACAGTTGAATTTTACTAAAATAGTTTCATTAGCTCCCGAAGTATTATAAATAGTAGTAGATGAGACTATGCTATGATATAGTAGGGTATCTGAAATAGATCAAATAGCTCAAATTAGTAGATTGTGTCTCACGTATATACTTTATAAAAAAAAAAGAAAATAAAAAGGAAACATGTTGATTATATCAAAATTAGGAGGAACCTCTAATTCTAGTTCGTCATGGGTAGGGACACTATTGCCGATCTAATAACTTCTATAAGAAATGCTGACATGGATAAAAAAGGAAGGGTTCGAATAGCATCTACAAATATCGCCGAAAACTTTGTTAAAATACTTCTACGAGAAGGTTTTATTGAAAACGTTCGGAAACATCAGGAAAGTAACAAATATTTCTTGGTTTCAACTCTGCGACATAGAAAAACCAGAAAAGGAATATATAAAACTAGAACCATTTTAAAGCGTATCAGCCGACCCGGCTTACGAATTTATTCCAACTATCAACGAATTCCTAAGATTTTAGGTGGAATGGGAATTGTAATTCTTTCTACTTCTCGAGGTATAATAACAGATCGAGAAGCTCGACTAGAAAGAATTGGAGGAGAAATTTTGTGTTATATATGGTAATCTTACACCTCTGGTATCCGAATTTGATCTCTAACTTCCTATTTGTAAAATAGAGAGGAAAAGTGAGTTATATAACTCTTCCTCCATTAGTTGATACTTCAAGGAGGTTACCTGGAATGAAAGAACAAAAATTGATTCATGAGGGTTTAATTACTGAATCACTTCCCAACGGTATGTTCCGGGTCCGTTTAGATAATGAAGATCTAATTCTAGGATATGTTTCGGGGAGGATCCGGCGCAGTTTTATACGGATACTACCGGGAGATAGAGTAAAAATTGAAGTAAGTCGTTATGATTCAACCAGGGGACGTATAATTTATCGACTTCGCAACAAAGATTCGAACGATTAGGTTATTTTTTTAACCATGGGTATACAATTCGAAGTTCAAAAAAAAACATTCAAGAGACTTATTCTCTTCCAAGAAGTGGATTCAGAATTAAGGTAAGGAATAAAAAATATGAAAATAAGGGCTTCCGTTCGTAAAATTTGTGAAAAATGTCGACTGATTCGCAGGCGTGGACGAATTATAGTGATTTGTTCCAATCCGAAACATAAACAGAGACAAGGGTAATCTTTCTAAAAAAGAACTTGACTTTCAAAAATTAGAAAATAAGTACAATACGTAAAAATAAGGTAAAGGATCCGTTTTAACATGAAATGGATATCTCCGTATCTTTTCTTTTTGTATATTTCTGACTCATAAATATGAGATGATAAAATATGACAAAAGCTATACCAAGAATTGGTTCACGTAGGAATGGACGTATTGGTTCACGTAGGAATGGGCGTAGAATACCAAAAGGCGTTATTCATGTTCAAGCGAGTTTCAACAATACCATTATAACTGTTACAGATGTACGAGGTCGGGTAGTTTCTTGGGCCTCCGCTGGTACTTCTGGATTCAAAGGCACAAGAAGAGGAACACCTTATGCTGCTCAAGCCACTGCGGTAAATGCTATTCGTACAGTGGTTGATCAGGGTATGCAACGAGCAGAAGTTATGATAAAGGGTCCTGGTCTCGGAAGAGATGCAGCATTACGAGCCATTCGTAGAAGCGGTATATTATTAAGTTTCGTACGTGATGTAACACCTATGCCACATAATGGATGCCGACCTCCTAAAAAAAGACGTGTGTAGAAATAAGAATTAAACCGATTTCAAGAGAAATAAATGATTCAATGATCAAATAATAATACTAGTATAGGATGGTTCGAGAGGAAGTAGCGGGATCCACTCGAACACTACAGTGGAAGTGTGTTGAATCAAGAGTAGACAGTAAGCGTCTTTATTATGGTCGTTTCATTCTGTCACCACTTATGAAAGGTCAAGCTGATACCATCGGTATTGCCATGCGAAGGGCTTTACTTGGAGAAATAGAAGGAACATGTATCACACGTGCAAAATCAGAGAAGGTGCCACATGAATATTCTACGATAGTAGGTATTGAGGAATCAGTACATGAAATCTTACTAAATTTGAAAGAAATTGTATTGAGAAGTCATCTCTATGGAGTTAGAGACGCGTGGATTTGCGTAAGGGGTCCTAGATACGTAACCGCTCAAGATATCATCTCACCACCTTCCGTAGAAATAGTTGACACGACACAACATATAGCGAACCTGACAGAACCAATTGATTTGTGTATTGGATTACAAATCAAGAGAGATCGCGGATATCGTATGGAACCCATAAATGACTCTCAAGATGGAAGTTATCCTATAGATGCTGTATCCATGCCTGTTCGAAATGCGAATCATAGTATTCATTCTTATGGGAATGGGAATGAAAAACAAGAGATACTTTTTCTAGAAATATGGACAAATGGAAGTTTAACTCCTAAGGAAGCACTTTATGAGGCTTCTCGTAATTTGATTGATTTATTTATTCCTTTTCTACATGCGGAGGAAGAGGACATTA